TCAAAAATATCAAATCATCTGAATTTTTTGGATATTCTATGCGATCAGATGACAATAATAGAATAGTTGATGCGTGGAATATAAGAAAATCCTAAAATATTTGTTTGAATCATCTCGTTCTTCTGGATGCTGGATCTAAAATTAATCGAAGGAATAAATGTGATATAAACATATTGGATTTGATTATTTCTGTGAATCGTAGTACATGTTGGAATATTCTTTATCCATTCCGGTCCTCGCGCGAAGACAATGAACAAAATATAAATATATTCTACAATTTTTTCCGATCCGAATCATTGGTAACAATAATAGATCGTTTCGCTTTATTAATTACCGAACCCGAATCTAATGAGTTTCGTGATCATAGTAATAAGGAGCTTATTCTTCATTTAAATCATATAATGGAAGAATTTTATAATGAAATATATATATTATTATCATTATCATCCAACGACAAGAATAAGTTAAACGATACAAATTCTTTTTTTTTCTCATGTATTTCACCAAATAAAGGTATTACTGTTGAGAATAATGAACATCTACCTTGGATCATTCGGGAAAAATTGATAAAAATTCCTTTTAGGGAAAGTTTAGAAAGATCTAATATAGCAGATCGCGAAACTAATAAATTAATTAAAAATGAAATTTATATACATTTTAAAGAATTATTAAATAGATCATATTTAATAAAAAAATCATACTTTCTTTTAAAGAATCAAATTTATGTGCTTTGGATAGAAAATGAAGGTTGGGGTAATGTCGCAAGGAATACAATTAACCGACATTTATTTAATTGGAAAGGAACTGGAAAAAAATGTTTTAATTATTTTAAAGTTTATAAAGGCAATAAATATGTTAATTGGAATGCGGATGTATGTGAATGGTCCAATAAAACTGGGAATTTGACAGAATTCCTAAAGAATTTTGTTTCTTCTAAAAATAACTTTTTTGGAATAGTATACAATGAAATGAGATCTTTCATTAATGAAAATTCGAGTGGTCGATATGTGAAATTTAATAATAATTACTTTAAGTTTTTTTTAATTCGTGAAAACTTTATAAAGGTGTTTGAGTTTCTGATTTATAAGTTCAAAGATTTTTTTTATAAATTGAGTTCTTTGTCAAATTTCATTGATACTAGAAGTATTTATTCAAAAAAAAATGTTTTAGATAATTGTGAATTAGAATTTGAATTTTTGATCGATGAAAAATCAATAGCACCCTCGTCTTCGAATGGGATATCAGTAGATCAAATTATCATCGATGTATTCCACAACGAACTCAACAATGATATTGATTGCATAGAACCACTTGATAACACTACTTTTTCCATATTTAAGAATCAAGACAATTTGAATCCCGCAAAACTATTTAATGAGAGTTCCCTGAGAACTTATTTTCGTGGGGCAAATACATTAGAGTTTTCGGATTATTTGAATCATCTCCAGTTGGATCCCAATAAAAGATGGTCTTTCTTTTTCCTCCGCAATACGAACAAAAATCCTATTCGAAACTATGATCTTACATATGAACAATTATTAAATATTTTGCCTATATATATATCTCCTTCGTCTATCGTTGAAATAATATCTTTTCTCTCGGAAAAGGAAATTTTTTCAATTATTCGGTCACAGATATCTGAGATTTATTCCCCCGAGTATCCAAAAATAAATTGTGATCAAATATTTGCATTTGTTTATAACTTATATAAATTAAATTCATTAACTGAAACTAATTCATTTATTCGTGGAAAAATAAATATTGACTTTATTAGAAACTTTCCTATTATAGCACCTTTAACGGAAAAACAAATAGTAAATTTCGAGATTACTTACTATTACCAGCAAATTATCGCTACAAAGGAGTTTGATATTTTCTTGGGTAAAAGGACTTTAAACCCGAAAATGAGTCTTATTCAAAGTAAATCTTACGAAAAAAATGTGCTCTCTGAAATTTTCGGAGGGACGCTTTATCGGATCAAAGGATTGTTTGGAAGAGATAGTTTAATGGAAGATTCGAGAAACGGGATTGAAAACGAGGTTATGGATAGGGAAAGAACCAATTTTAATTTCTTCAATTCCTTCGGAGAAAATGAAATTATTTCTATATCATTTTTTTCACCACATCTAAAAGAACTAGTTAGAGAAACAAAAATGTATGTGATATCTCAAAAAGATGATGTTTATAAAAGATATAAATTGATTGAACCATATATGCCGTGGTTTTTTACTCGTGAATGGTGGGAGTACTTTTATAATATATTCTTCTCAGAAGCATTTTCAAGGATATTATTAAACAGTAATCATCATATTTTGCACACTGAGGATGTAGGAAAAATAAGAATTGAAATAGGAATTGGTGATCAACCAAACAAGCCATTATTTAATTTTAAATTCAGAAGGTCATTAATAAATTATTGGAATGATGAATATTTAATAATAGGTTTGTTTATCCTTGTTCTCTTACTCTCTGAAAACTCGGACCATATTGACCTATGGAGACGCTTCGGAATATTTGAATACTTAACAAATTCTTTACAAAAATATCGTTTGGATACGTTTATGTATCCCCATTTGGATACGATATATCATCATTCGAAATACCTTCATCCTTGGGTATTATATTATTCGACATTCTTTTATTGGATATTCTATTATTTGATATTATTCCATCATTTGATATTCCCTCATCGGATATTCCATTATTTGTTTAGTAGAAGAAACAAATTATAATTTTATAAGGATAAGGAGTTTCCACTGTTTTCTGATAAATATCAATTATTTTTGGAAGGAGATTAATAAATATTTATCCACAAATGAAAAAATTAAAGTATGGTTAAATAATAACGAAAGCCCGGACCCTTTTTCGATAGAGAAAGAATCATTGATTCGGTCCCTAATAACAGAAAAAAGTGTTTTTCGGTATGGATCAAATACTACTTATCGTAATTCATTGAATAATTATTTTGGTTATCGGATTACTAATAAAGAAGGGTTTTATTACTTAGTATATTTGGCTGAAAGCTATAAGAAGGGTCTAATGAATTACCCGCTTAATCAATTTGATTCGGCGGAATCTCGGGTTTTCCTCGCGTTTCAGCAAAGAATGACTTCATTGAATCTTAAATCTAGAATGATTTCTGCTCCATTCGAATTAGGATTATCCCTTTCCAAAGGTATTTTACTAATAAGTACCACGGAAACGGAAATAGAAAGATCATCATATTTAATAGAGGATCTAGCAGTAGACTCTTGTGTTTCTTTAATACAAATATCTATGAGATATTTGTATAAAGAGGATTATTCATATAGATGTGATCATTACATTATAGAGAACGAGATAACACTTTTTATGAGAATTCTGTGCCGATTAATTTCTATCTTGGAAGCAGTGAAAAAAATGCCCCCCTCCATAATATGGGTCAAAAATATTCATGAAGTGAATGATATCATAGTTAAAACTCAACTAGAACCTAGTAAACCTAGTGTTGAAGTATTATCACTTCAATTACATTTATTATTAATATCTTTCACCGAGATTGCCAATAATACTTATAGTAATATGATTGTTATTGGTTCAACCCATCTTCCCGAAAGAATGGATCCATCTCTAATATGTCCAAATCGATTAGATAGATTAATAAATGTTCGAATGCTTAGTATCTCAGAACGGCAGAAGGGATTTCCTATTCCCCTACGTAGCAAATGTTCTTCTCATCTAGAGAATATTGATTGGTCTTTTCTCAATGAGTTTGGATATGGAACCTTCTCTTATTATGCATTACGAGATTTAGAATCAATTGCTAATGAATTTTTATTATTCGGTATTTCCCGCGATGAATGGGTTTTCTGCAATAATAAAATCAGAGCTTTTTTCTATGGACAAATCATTCCCAATGACGTTTTTTACAAAGCTTTTGTTGATAGGTTTTTCGATTGCGAAAAGTATATAGATATTAGTCGAAATTACGAAAAACATCTTTATAGAGTAGGAAAGGCTATTGAGAACATAGTTATAAGAAGTATTAAAACGAGCCCTCTATGTGAAGGTAAATCTACTGACATTTTTTTGAAAGGCAATTTTGATGATTTGTTTAAATATTTAGAATCTTCTATTACTGAAAACACTATAAAAGAATTTACTATACTATCCTATATTCTGGGGTGCTTAGCTGGATTAGCAACTCGAGATTCTTGGTTTATATCGGAAGATAAAGAAGAAAATTCGATATTTTTCGAGGATGAATATGAAAATTCTTTCGATATAGCCTGTTCTTTTTTGGAGAATCTTTTAGTAGAATTTCCATGGTTGGAAACACATCAATATAATTCTATTAATAATGAAATCAATAATAAAGTAAGATTTGCTTCTCATCCTGAAACAAGAGTTCCTATGGTTATAATGCAAATGCAAAAATTTTATACTTTTTCATACAGGAGGGCGGTGAGAAGATACGGAATGGCGACCGATACAGCTTTTACTTTCAGTAAACGGCGTCTCGATTTTTTTTGCGATAACTTATATTGGATAGGAATACCGGATAAATTCTTTCAATTTGAATCTGAAATAGCAGCACTTTATGGATATGGAAAGAATATAACGAAACAGCTTTTCTGTTTCAAATCTATTTTTTATTATCCTTTTCGTTATGGTTATAAGAGGTTCTCATATGAAGAATCACTGAAAATCTTAGAGATAATAGAGTCCCTAATGGAAGAGATTTTATTTAAAGAACAATCTGTAATATTTGAGATCCCTCCATCGACGAAATATCAATTATCTTATGAACCATTGTTATTCATGAGGAAACGATTCGTCTGGGATCCCACAGATTTATCAATATTTGAAAAAAATCCCCCTGTTTTGTTTTCACTTCGAGAATTTTTTGTGGATAAAGAAACGATAAAACAGCTTTATATTATTTACGAAGAAAAATTTAAAGTTTTAAAGGTGAGAAGAGATTTCAGAGACTTTTCTGTTTATTATAAAGAGGAAGAAGAAGATGAAGAAAATTTAAAAGATGAAAATGAAGATGAAGATGAAGAAAATTTAAAAGATGAAAATGAAGATAAAGATGAAGAAATAAATAGCAAAAGTAAATTGGAAAATAAATTCGAACGGAATTTTGGTGTTCTACTCGAATATGTATACGGAAAAAAATCCGAAGTTTTGTATGAACCCTGGTTGATTGAATCTTCGTCAAAGAATAATTTGTTTTTTACTCGTCTCGAATCATTAAATAATTACGAAGAATGGCTTGACGTAAATAGTTCATTATATACTTTCATTCATAGTACTCTTTTTGAAAGTCACAAATATTTATCAAATTTATTTATATCTAACAGAATGTCATTGAATAATATAATGAAAATGCTTCTGAAGGATAGAAATATTTTTCAAAAGGAAATTGAAACTTTACTTTAAAAAATTTCCATATCGAAACCAGAAAAAAATAATTAACAAAAAGATTTTGTAAAGTAAAGAAGGTGCTTCATTTACCTCCGTGTAGGCTAGGTCACCCTACAATGTTGGTTATGTCTCTCCATGAGATAGTAGGCATTAAGGAAGTGGGGAAATCAATATCGAGAATTAATTATCATAATATTGACTATGAATTATGAGAAAGCTACAAGAATAGTCGCTTAAGAAGAATATTCAATTAATAAAAGATAAAAATAAAAAAAAAAAAATAGGATATTTTCAAAACGAAAGTGGCAGTTCATGGAAAAGGTGGAATCGGTAAATCAACGACAAGTTGCAATATTCCAATTGCTTCAGCAAGACGTGGTAAACGAGTTTCACAAATTGGATGTGATCCTAAACATGATAGTACTTTTACCCTTACAGGATTTTTGATACCTACCATTATAGATACTTCACAATCCAAGGATTATCATTATGAAGATGTTTGGCCCGAAGACGTAATTTATAAAGGTTATGGGGGGGTTGATTGCGTGGAAGCGGGAGGACCACCCGCAGGAGCTGGGTGTGGAGGATATGCAGTAGGAGAGACTGTTAAATTATTGAAGGAATTAAACGCTTCTTATGAATATGATATTATTTCATTTGATGTATTAGGTGATGTAGTCTGTGGAGGTTTTGCTTCTCCATTAAATTATGCGGATTTTTGCATTATAATTACAGATAATGGATTTGACGCATTATTTGCAACTAATCGTATTGCTGCTTCTGTTGGGGAAAAGGCGCGTACACACCCACTTCGGCCGGCGGGCTTGGTAGGAAATCGTACATCGGAAAGAGATCTTATTGATAAATATGTAGAAGCTTGTTCAATGCCCGTATTAGAAGTATTACCTCTCATTGAACATATCCGAGTATCTAGAGTGAGGGGTAAAACATTATTTGAAATGGTTGAATCTCAGCCCTCTCTTAACTATGTTTGTGATTTTTATTCAAATATAGCAGACCAAATATTATCTAAACCAGAAGGAATTGTACCGAAAGAAGTTTCCGATCGAGAATTATTTAGTTTACTTTCCGATTTTTATTCAAATCCTATCGGGAATAGGGAAGAGAAAAACGATCGAGAGAATTCGCTTGATTCTATGATAATAATTTAAGACTTAAATTATTTTGTTCATTAATCAAAGAAATATATCTATGTCAGTGAAAACATCTGAAACTCTCACTTTTGAATGCGAAACGGGTAACTATCATACTTTTTGTCCCATTAGCTGTGTAGCTTGGTTATATCAAAAAATTGAAGATAGTTTTTTTCTGGTGGTAGGTACAAAAACATGTGGTTATTTCCTGCAAAATGCCCTCGGAGTTATGATCTTCGCGGAACCCCGTTATGCCATGGCAGAATTGGAAGAAGGAGATATTTCAGCTCAATTAAATGATTATGAAGAGTTAAAAAGACTTTGTTCTCAAATAATAAAAAATAGAAATCCTAGTGTTATTATATGGATTGGTACTTGTACCACGGAAATAATAAAGATGGATTTGGAGGGCATGGCACCAGAACTGGAAAATGAAATCGGAATACCAGTTATAGTAGCGAGAGCAAATGGACTGGACTATGCCTTCACTCAGGGAGAAGATACTGTGCTAGCTGCTATGGTACATCGTTGTGCCGAACGAGATTCCTATTTATTAGGTGATGAACGAAACCAAACTGTACAGAATCAAGCTTTACAAGATTCCTTTTTCTTTCCCGGGAATAAGGAAGAGACTTTCGAACCTATTATGAATCCTAAGAAAGATCCTCCTTTAGTTCTCTTTGGATCCCTACCTTCGAGCGTTGCTTTTCAACTTGGTTTAGAATTGAAACGCCAATCTATTCAAGTATCAGGTTGGTTACCTGCTCAGAAATATAATAATCTTCCATTATTAGGCGATGGGGTTTACGTTTGTGGTGTTAATCCATTTTTGAGTCGTACAGCAACAACTTTAATGCGACGTCGGAAATGCAGATTGATTGGAGCACCTTTTCCTATCGGTCCCGATGGAACACGTGCTTGGATTGAAAAGATTTGTTCTGTGTTTGACATTGAACCTCGGGGCTTAGGGGAAAGGGAGGAACAAGTGTGGGAAAGCTTGGAAGATTATCTCAATTTGGTACGCGAAAAATCCGTATTCTTTATGGGAGACAATCTTCTAGAAGTATCTCTAGCACGATTTCTAATTAGGTGTGGAATGATTGTTTATGAAATTGGTATTCCATATATGGATAAACGATACCAAGCTGCTGAATTAGCATTTTTACAGAATACGTGTGGGAACATGTGTGTTCCCATGCCACGAATCGTAGAGAAACCAGATAATTATAATCAGATACAACGTATGCGTGAGTTACAACCTGACTTAGCCATCACTGGGATGGCTCACGCTAATCCATTGGAAGCAAGAAAAATTAATACCAAGTGGTCAGTCGAATTTACCTTTGCTCAAATTCATGGGTTCACCAATGCAAGAGATATTCTTGAACTTGTTACTCGTTCATTACGACGTAATAATGGTTTAGAAGATTTTGGTTGGACCAGCTTAGTGAAAAGGGGTAAATAATTTAAGAACGTAATAAAATTTATGAATTTGTGGAATGTTTGGAGAATCTAAACAGAAGAAACTTATTAATCAGTAAGAATGTCATATAAAAGATTTTATTAACAAGTTTATTATTCTTGAATATTTGTATTTATGTATGAAGGGAAGGAACAATAACTAGCGTGGTCCGTATATGTGCGCGGAAGTGAATGCTTTTCGCTTTGTTCTACGTATCAATAACGAGATATACGACATATATCTTGTTATTGGTATATATCTCATCGTAATTCATACGAAGTATTGAGGGCAGTGAATGAATGGAGGTATTGTATTCGTCTTTCCAAAGGGACAATTATATTGGTATCTCGGAAATAAAACTGGACGATCTTAAGATAGGCACTAAAGTCCTATTTTTCATACGGATATGTATATAGATAATAATGAATATACTATAATAATCTTATGATTCTGCATCATCCCCATGCTTGGAGTATTCCCCGGATGGTCCGAATCCGGAGATTTTGATGAATCACTAGGATTTGAAGATATAAAAATATCTCTTCAACGAATTAATAACACAATATTTTTTATTCACTAACAAATAACAAAACAAATGGTATATTTATATGTGATAACACAGTCTTCAATATTATAATTAAACTATAATACATAATATGTTCGGACCTTAGATATCTATCCCGATTTCGGACCGATACTCTAATATATATATTAGTAAAAAAAAGTAAATTCATGAGGTAATGGGTATTGATTAAGAAAGCGGGGGAATCCATATCAGTGCGCCATTGCTACTCCAATTCTTGAAATTATACCTACTTAATCAATCCTTGATTTTGATTTCTTATCTTTTTATCTTTTAAAAATCTTTATTTAACCTTGACCAATGGATAAAAAATATATTCTAATTTAAAATATGAAAATCATAGTCATATTTCATCATTATATTATTAATAATATCAACATACCTGGTATTAATCCGAATGAATAATAAGATATTCTTCCTCCTTCTCCATATCTCAATACTTCCCCTCCGAAAAAACTTGAGATACCGACGCCATTGACAATCCCATCGAGGATCCGTTGATCAGGAAAAGAAATTATTTCGGCTAATGTTCGTGTACCTCAAACAAATACCGTATTATAATATCCATCTATATAACCTCGGAAATATGACCAATTGTATAAGGAACTTGGAAAATAACCTAAAATTCCTTCTGATTGAGGATCCGTTTCTTCTTGTAGGTTCCGCGAGAGAAAGAGAGGTCCGTAAAGAATAAGAGCAATAAATATTCCCAAAAATGCTGTACCAACCGAAGTAGTTGCATTTATCCAGAATTCTTCAGAATCCATTTTATGAGAATAACTCAATAATGGATCCAGCCAATAGGATAATAAATCAAAACCCATTTTTTCTTTAGAAAAGGGAACTCCTATAAATCCAATGAACAAAGTGGGTATTGTTGGCACGAGTAAGGGGAATAACATTATGTTATTTGATTCCTTGGGATATAAAGGATATTCTTTCTGAGAATAATGAGTCGAAACAAGATTCTCCATATCTTCCTCACCAGATTCTTCAATATTCTCTAGAGGATTAAAAAATTCTAATTCTTTCGAACCCTTTTTATTTTGTACGAATGACAACTCAAAATCCATTCCCTTACCAGATGTTCTAATTTGATTTTCCTCCCATATAGAAACAGAAGAAGAAATAGAATGTTTGTTGGATGGGTTGGCACGAAAATCTCCTTCGGGAGTGGGGAAATACATACGGAACATATAGAATCCAGTTAGTCCTGCTATAAACCAAGCCATCCACCCGAGAATGGGAAAGTATAACCGACTATCGGCAAGAATCTCATCTTTGGACCGAAAACAAGCAAAAGGTGGAATACCGCAAGGAGAGAGTGTGCCTAGAAGAAAAGTGGTTCCTGTAATTGGCATGTATTTTCTCAAGCCACCCATAAAAGCCATATTTTGGCTTTTATCGGGACAATATCCAACAATAGGTTCCATAGAATGAATGACCGATCCGGATCCAGGAAATGATAGAGCCTTAGAATAAGCATGCGTAATAAGATGGAACAGAGCAGCTCGATAAGAACCTATACCTGGGGCTAACATAATGTAACCTAATTGGGACATTGTAGAATAAGCTAAGACTCTTTTAAGATCTTTTTGAGCAAGAGCTATAGTGGCTCCTAATAGGGCTGTTATTCCACCTATCCGAGAGATTAGGCTCATCATAAGGGGTAAAGCTTTGAAGAGCGGGAACATTCGAGCTACGAGAAAGATTCCCGCTGCTACCATAGTAGCAGCATGAATAGGGGCTGAAATAGGAGTGGGTCCTTCCATAGCATCAGGCAACCATACATGAAGTGGAGATTGTGCGGATTTAGCTACCGAACCTGGGAATGGGGAGAGAGCACAGAAGGTAGCGAAAAATAAACTAACTTCATGATTGGCGAGCAACTTATTGAATAATTCAGATAAATCTTCAAATTCGGAACTGCCTGTTATCCGATAGGAACCTGAGATTCCCAATGATGATCCAGAATCTCCTACACGATTAGTTATAGAAGCTTTTTGACGAGCATTAGCTGCATTAGGTCGAGTGAACCGAAAACCTATTAATGAATAAGAGCACATCCCTACTAATTCCCGAAAGATATGAATTTGTATTAGATTGGGACTAAGAACCAATCCTGGCATGGGGGCATTGGAGAGACTGGGATAAGCGAAGAACCTTAGATATCCTTGGTCATGAGGCATATGACTGTCACTGTGAATCGTAACCATAACTCCTATAGTAGTAATTGGTACTGGCATAATGGGAGTGAGTGGATCAATCAAATAACCTACTTCCAAAGTAACATTTTTATTGTGAATCCAAGACCATAAGTATCGATAAATGGGATTACCAGTAATTTGTTGCCAAGAAAGACGGGGAGGAATGAACATAGCTGTGCCTAGCAGTGAAATGCTGATAATAGCATATATACGACGAAGATTTTTGGTTGCCTTTGGAAAGAAAAACAATCCCAATCCTATTAGAATGGAGGATATAAGTGGAAATAAAGGAACCATCCAAGCATGATATATTAGTTTCATAGAAGATTCTTTCGGGAATGAAACTATTTCATTTTTGGTTTATAATTTACAATATGGGGAAGAAAAAAGGGAATAAGTGAATGATGAAATTATATCCCATTTATTCGAAATCTTTATTCGAATAAAATTTGGATCAATAAAATTGATTCTTCTTCATTCAAAAAATAACTGAAATATTGCTAAAAAAAATTTTATTATTATAAAATAATGAGTTATTATAAAGCAATGAGATTTTACACGTATCTCCCTAATTAATAGATATTTTCCATTTCTATCAGAAAATTAGTTGTTCGTAGCAAAACTTGATGAAGGATGGAACAATTGGAAAGGAAATATTTACTTGTTCTACTCCAGTTACTAACATTTAATTTCGATTTTCCAATCTATAACCATTTCCTATTTATAAATCCAATTTTGTAATGAATGCATACGCAGTAATTGAAACCGGAGGTGAGCAAATCCGAGTGGAACCAGGAAGATTTTATGATGTTCGTCATTCCACGTCATTGAGACCAAATCTCTCGAGCCCAAATACTAAAATATTAATCTATCGAATATTAATGATTTATCATGAATCTACCGTAAATCTTGGACATCCTTGGTTGGGAGGTGCAGTAGTGAAAGGAAGAATTCTGCAGTCCCGTCTTGAAAACAGAATTACCATTCATAAAAAGCGTTCTGGAAAGAAAACATGACGTAAGTTAGGACATCAACAAGATTTGGTTCGATTTGTAGTGGATTCCATCTGTCCAAATGGGAAAGATTTATACGAATAAATTAATTATTCATATGATACGATTCCCAATATCAAGAGTATTGGGAGCCTTTATTTTCTAAGCGTAAATCCTTCAATTATTAAAAAAAAAAATGACTATACACAAACTATACATGTTTCTGCAAGAATATACATATATATAGAGGCATTCCTCGCTATGGCGGTCCCAAAGAAGCGTACTTCTAAATCGAAAAAGAAAAGTCGTAAAACTGTATGGACAGAAAAAGCTAATCGGGCTGCGGTAAAAGCTTTTCCTCTAGCTCAATCTATTTCAACTGGTCGTTCCAATAGTTTTTACTACTATACAACAAAATAAAATCCGAATAATCTGAAATTGAATCCATTCATAAATCAGATGAATTACGACATAGATATAGATAAAGATACTGTATCTTCTGAAGAAAATGCTCCCGTGTATGGAAAGAATAATTCTTCCATAAAAAGAAAAGAATAGTTTAATTTACAAATTTATGGATTTTTTAAACTATAATTATATATGAAATATTCTATATATATATAGAATAATCTTTTTCAACAAGATAAGAATATTTGATATGAAGATTCTTCTCTATACTTCTCCCTTTATAGATCCAGAATAGCTTTTCTCTTTCCTTCCTCTCCACCAAGTTTAAAGATGTTCATTTTGTTATGAAGCCCAACGAAAAGATTCTTCTCGGAGCAGCGGGATTTGAACCCACGACCTCCATCACCCCAAGATGATACGCTACCTAGCTGCGCTATGCTCCGTTACAACAAAATAATTCATTATAATGTTCTAATTAGTGAAAGTTTATATTTAAGATTACCATATAATTTAATTATAATGTTATTTGACATTTTAGTATAAAGCATGCTATTATGTTCTACGACGAGCCGCCATGGTGAAATTGGTAGACACGCTGCTCTTAGGAAGCAGTGCTAAAGCATCTCGGTTCGAATCCGAGTGGCGGCATCTTTGCACCTATGAAATAAAATAGATTGAAATTAAGATCTTTTTACATTTGTAATTTAAGATCTATTCATCTTATTTATAATAAATATATATATAATAAATCAATCTGTGAAATGAAATTTTTTAATCAGTTCATTCCAGAATAATAATGTAATGTAAAAAATTTAAATTATTACGATACTCAGAACCTTGGAACATATATTAGCTCACACACCTCTCTTTCTCCTTTTTTCCGTCACCCTTCCCTATTGGGGAAAATTGATCTATATGAGGAACAAGAAACTGAACAATTTAGGCCGAAGAAGCGTGATAATTACTTTTATTTGTATAACAGGATTTCTATCAACTCGCTGGCTTTACCCCGGGCATTCACCATTAAGTAACTCATATGAGTCACCTATGTTTCCTTCACGGAGCTTCCGTTTAATTCATACGGTTCTGATTCGGAGCCAGAATGATTGGTTGGGTACAATTACTGCACCAAGTGCTATGTTAACTCACGGTTCTGCCACTTCAAGTGTTCCCAGAGAAATGCAGCAATCCGCAGTCCTAGTGCCTGCTCTACAATCTCATCGGTTAATGATGCATGTAAGTATGATGATGTTCAGTCACGCAACTCTTTCATGTGGGTCCCTATTAGCAATAGCTCCTTCAGTCATTACATCAAAAAAGAATATGGATATCCTAATAATTACTTCCGGTATAGACTCATCCATCTGGTCCTCCTCAGAAAAGAGCGATGAACGGGGAGAGTGCGATTCACCAAACACTCCCTTTCTGTTATCTATAAATTCTCGTGAAGACCAATTGACTTAACAATCAGATCATTGGAGTTATCGAATTACTAGTCTAGGCTCTCCCCTTTTAACCTTAGGTATTCTTTCCGGAGCAGTGTGGGCTAATGAAGCATGGGGATATTATTGGAACTGGGATCCCAAAGAGACTTGGGCTTCAATCACTTGGCTTATGTTTGCAACTTATATGCATACTAGAATAACTAAGAGTTGGCGAGGTAAAGAACCAGCAATTGCAGCTTCCTCGGGGTTTTCCACAACTCGGATTCGTTACTTAGGAGTTAATCCCTCAGGAAAAGGTTTACACAGCCATGGATGGTTAAGTTAATCCAGGATGTAATTTAAAGTGCACTTTGCTTTGTTTCGTCGATCAAAATAATTTTCGAGATTATAAAAATCACTATTTGAAATAAATAATTGTGAAAATAAAATAGTGATTTTTATAATATGTATTTATTACTTAGAAGTAATCAAACTCTTAACTACCGCTTCCGGAGATCCCAGGATAGAATAAAATCCACCTTGCTGTTCCACAAGGGTAAGACCAGATCGGGATAAAAACCAATGCCTATTATAGGCAACAATAAGCGAATTAGAATGAAAATCTCTCGTGGTCCAGAATCCATGATGTGGGAAATCGGAGCATTAGAAACCTTATATCCATAGAACATTTGACGTAACATGGGCAACGAGTAAATAGGGGTTAAGATTATTCCAATTGCTTCTATTACGGTAATAATTATTTTCGAAGTAAAGGAGTAGTTTCGACTACCAACCATTCCCAAAGAAACCATTAATTCTGATATGAAGCCACTCATGCCCGGTAATGCGAGAGATGCCACTGGAAAGCTACTAAACATGGTGAATGTTTTAGGCATTGAAACAGCTATTCCCCCCATTCGGTCAATGAAAAGGGTACGTATTCTATCATAACTTGTTCCTGCCGAAGAAAAGAGGGCAGCACCAATTAATCCGTGAGGAATCATCTGTGGAATAGCTCCATTAAGGCCTATATCTGTTACGAAACCAATACCAATAGGTACAAAACCCATATGAGATACTGATGAATAAGCAATTCTTCTCTTTAAATTACGTTGACTGAAAGGGATTGGAGCTGCATAAACGATTTGAATTGCCCCCACTATTACTAACCATGGGGAAAATATGGAATGAGCATGGGGCAATAATTCCATATTAATCCGAATTGGTCCATATCCTCCCATTTTCAAGAGAATCCCAGCTGGAAGCATACATGTACTATAATGTGCTTCCCCATGAGTATCTGGTAACCAGGTGTGTAAGGGAAAGATTGGTAGTTTCACAGCATAAGCTACGGGGAAGCTTAGGTATAAGACTATTTCTAATGCTATAGGATAGGATTTATTAGCTAAATTTTGAGAGTCCAATGTTGGTTCATCAGATCCATAGAGACTCATAGTTAAAGCTCCTATTGGGAGAAAAATGGAACCACCTGCAGTGTACAAAACAAATTTTGTGGCTGCGTATAGACGCCTTTTCCCCCCCCACATGGACAAAGGTAAGTAAACAGGAATTAGTTCCGGCTCCCACATAAAAAAGGAAAGTGAAGTATCTTGAGGAGCGGATGATCCTACCTGGCCGCCGTACATTGCTAACATCGAGAAATAAAATAATCGTGGACTTCGGGTAACTGGCCAAGCCGCTGAAGTAGCTAAAGTAGTAACGAATCCTGTCGATGAAATAAGCCCAATGGAAAGTCCATCAATCCCCAATCTCCAGTGAAAATCAATGGGATTTATCCAATTATAATCTTCTTTCAATTAAATAAATGGATTATTAAAATTGAAATGATAACAAAATATATAGGTTATTAAAAGGAACTCTGACAAGCAAATGCCTGGAGTATACCATCGAACAATCTTATTCCCCCTATAGGGGAATAATGGGATTGATGAACCCGCGGGTATAGGTGAAGGAACAATTATTGTTAGCCAAGGATAGTTGCTCGTGATGAGGATAGGGGGATTTTGAACAGAAAACCCATTCCCAAGATTTTGTTTGAGTATGGGTCTTTATCGAATGAGTACAAATTCCTATTTATTAGAAGAATAGATTAAACCTTTCATAAAGAGCCAACCATTCTTTTTCGATAGTATCTATCGGTCAGTAAGCTAAACCCGTACTGCGAGTCGTCTCGGATCCCAAATAAACGCGTACACTCAGAAAATCTGTTGGACAAGCGGATTCACACCTTTTACAACCTACACAGTCTTCTGTTCTGGGAGCAGGAGCAATCTGGTTAGCCTTACATCCATCCCAAGGTACCGTTTCTGATACATCCGTGAGGCAAGCTCTTACACATTGGGTACAACCAATACATGTATCATAAATCTTTACTGAATGTGCCATTGGATCTATCGATTTCCAACAATACCGGGAGATACCATGAGCCTTAAATTTACTAAGATTTTACCGATATATTGCTAATGGCAATATTATACCGATAAAATTCATTTGATGAATCTTTGTATTAATGAATATTTGGAATATACAACTTTGATTATTTATTGATTCTGAATGAAACCGATTCGAATTTTTTAGACTTTACTTAATACAACTTAATCATTTATATTAATCATTAGCATAACAAATAAATGAATTTTATATGAAATAATCTCTATTTTGTTTATAAATCGGAATGACATATCAGATCTTTATATATCCTTTTCAAAAGGTGAAGAAAAAATAGGATATATCCAGATTTTTAACTTTTTTAAATTACCATTTTAACAAATTGAATTGATCAATACGAATTGATTTTCTGTTGCGATAGATAGCTAGAACAATGGCTAATCCAATAGCTGCTTCAGCAGCTGCAATAGCTACAATGGAGATGGAAAAAATCTCTCCTTTTACTTGTTGAATGTCCAAAAAATTGGAAAATGTGACAAGATTTACATTAACTGCATTGAAAATTGACTCGAGACACATAGGTGCTCTGATCATACTCCGACTCGTGATTAATCCGTAAATGCCGATACAGAATAGGAAAGCACCTAGAATAAGTGCATGTTCAAGCATGATCAATTAACTCCTTATGGATCCTAAGGTTCTTAAGTATAAATAAAAGTTAAGTAAGTATAAAAAAAAGTTTTTATAGTACTCATGAAACGAAAAAATCATCTTTGGCCTGTAATACCTCACTCTCCTCCAGTTCAAACATTTTCCCTCGGCGAGCCGTAGTAATAGCTCCTACTAGAGCAACCAAAAGAACTATAGAAAGAAGTTCAAATGGAAGCAAAGAATCGGTTAATGAATGGGATCCAATACGTTGAACGTCATCTGTTAAAGGTTCTTCCACGATCCCACCCGGTAATACGATTAAGGATACTCTGGACCATGATGTATTTAGGATCATAATGATCGGTAGAAAAAAAAGACTTATACAAAGTGCTAAAGTAATTCCATCTCCTGCAGTCCGGTATGTAGAAAGATGGAAAGATTGTGGCTCATTCGTTGACGTAACAGCAGATACAATTGAAACATTTACGGCTCCTACATGAATCGAGATTTGCACAGCAGCTACAAAGTCCGCATTCGGTAAAAGGTATGGAGGGGATATACAAGCGAAAACTGACCCTGAAAGAGGAGCGGAATAAACTATATTTGTGAGCGATACTACTCCTGGACCTCCTAATATGGGACCTAACTCTAAGGAGACAAAAATAGCCTCATGAATTGGTTCAGGTAAATTGATCATGTTCGCAATAAACGAAAGTCCTCTCTTTCAGGATCCTATTCACTGACTCAAAAAAATCACCCTGTTTCTATATAATTATATTCCGAGTTAATTCAGAAAGAAACTCTATATGTATTGTTTTTCCACCCCTTTTTTCCGCTTCTCAATCGAACTCAGTGTGAGAATCAGTTACATCTCTTGAATCGAGATGTCCTTCCATAACTCCTTTAGGTAAATAATTTAAACTTGGAATAGCTTGAATTGTAGAATCTTTGATCACTGATATGGGCAAACGTCCTAAAGCAATCTGATCATAATTTAATTCATGACGATCATAGGTCGAAAGTTCATATTCTTCAGTCATTGACAAACAGTTTGTAGGACAATATTCGACACAGTTTCCGCAAAATATACAAACTCCAAAATCAATACTGTAACTTTTCAATCGTTTCTTTTTCATGTTCCTTTTCAATTCCCAATCAACAACAGGTAGATTGATTGGACATACACGAACGCATACTTCGCAAGCAATACATTTATCAAATTCAAAGTGAATACGTCCACGAAATCGCTCTGATGGAATCAATTTTTCGTAGGGATATTGAATGGTCATAGGTAAACGATTCATGTGATCCAAGGTCACCATAAAACCTCGACCGATATACCTCGCAGCTTGAATTGCTTGTTGACTATAATCCCGGAGTCCATTCACCATGGAAAACATATGGTAGATACCCTCGAATAAATTATTCAATTCTTTTTTTTTTTTTTTTTTATCCAACTCATAAGATTGAATAAATATATAAATGTGTTTATTATAGAATCTTATTCACATAAATAAATTATAATTATAGTGAAAGAAGTTGAAAAGAAGCTGTTAATAATAAATTACCCAGGGCAACAGGCAAAAGAAATTTCCAACCAAGATCCAATAATTGGTCCATTCTCACTCTGGGTAAGGTCCATCTTGCCATGATAGAAATGAACAAAGATAAATAAGCTTTAGCTAATGTAATAGTAATTCCTATTGCAATATTGGTAACCTCACCAGTTCCATCAGTTGAATTTAATTCTAAGTGGTCGAAAACTGGTAAGAAAGGGATAGAAAAATTCCACCCGCCCGAATAAAGAACCGCTACGAACAATGAAGAAGCTAATAGGTTTGGATGAGAAGCAACATAGAATAGGCCGAATTTTATACCTGAGTACTCGGTTTGATAACCTGCTATCAATTCTTCCTCCGCTTCTGGTAAATCAAAAGGCAATCTTTCACATTCCGCCGGGGAAGGAATAAAAAAAGCTACGGAACCTATAGGTTGACGCCACAAATTCCATCCCCGAAAACCATATTTGGACTGCGCCTCGACTATATCAACTGTACCCAAGCTGTCGGATAATCATAGTCGATGTTAGCATCACTGTTAGCATCTCTATTTCAGAACCGTACATGAGACTTTAGCTTCATACGGCTCCTCGATGGCTATCGAGAAACAAAAATTTAATGATAAATTTTCATAATCAATTGAACCAATGAGATTCTGTCTGCTATAACAATAGAAGCTTTCGAATCTATCTCAGCCTTTACAGTTTTTTTGTTAGCGCTAACTCAAGTCTCTCAGTAGAAGAAGATTTTATATTCTCTATAGGATAGAATTTACGCATGCTCATTTATGAGAGGTGAGAACTGTATGAAGGATTACTTCGTTCCCGATAGTCATTCGTTTAGTAGATAAGGATATACTCCAGATCGGGGTCCTGGGGAAGTACTACTCGGTCGTCCCTACCAACGTCAAGTCCTAATCCCATTATTGGTAATATCTATAAAAGATGCTTTTTTTACTAATCTTTCGCGTATCTTAGTGTTCCTGACCATCTACTCCTGCCTAATCCTAAGTATGATAGTAATAACTTCATACATTTTATCTTTTGCCCCCCGCTGTCGGGCCCCGATAACTAATCTTGAACCCGGGTACACAGTTTTTCCTGCGTTCCGTATGCTTTCACTCTCGCACATAGAGGATGGGACTTGATCCTATTACTGCAAATGAATAAGCTGTTTGATCTCACCCATATGACTATCTAGTTTTCTAGGATAAGAGGAAGAACTATCTCATCCTTTTAATTAACTCTCTTGTGAAAGAGGTTTAGTATTTCAACGAATCACACGTGGGGATATGGATGACACACGTAAAGCTAAAGGAATTTCATAACTAATTGATTGAGCAGCGGCTCGAAGACCACCCGAGAAAGAATATTTATTATTTGATCCGTATCCCGCCATGGGGGGTCCGAGAGGAGCAATACTTGAAACAGCGATCCAAAAGAAAACACCTGTCCCAAGATCAGCTAGAATAATGTTGTGGCCAAAAGGAATTACTAAGTAACTTAGAAAAACTGGTATGATCACCACAGCCGGTCCGATATTGAATAACCATAAATCTCCCCTGGATGGAATAATATCTTCCTTCAATAGTAGCTTTATTCCATCTGCCAGAGCTTGAATAATTCCCGAAGGACCAGTATATTCAGGTCCAATACGCTGTTGTATCCCTGCAGATATCTTTCTTTCAGGCCATATAATGACTAGAACTCCCATCGTAACTCCTAATACAAGAGTGATTATGGGTATGATAATCCATATAAAACCGAATAAATCTCTTGGAAATCCTAATCTATGGAATAGATTGATAGCTTGTTCCTCAATATCTGTATTAATCGCCGTTTCAACGATCAACCTCTCCCGTGATAATATCTATACTACCTAGAATTGTCATAATATCTGCCAATTTCACTCCTTTTAATAGTTGAGGAAGAATTTGTAAATTGAGGAACCCTGGTGGGCGAATTTTGAATCTCCAAGGAAAGAAAGAATCGTCTCCCATGAAAAAGATACCTAATTCTCCTTTAGGAGCTTCAATTCTAAAATAAAGCTCATTTTTGGGTAACTTGAAAGTGGGAGAGGGCTTTTTACCGATGAACCGATAATCAAAATCATTCCAATCTGATTTATTTACTTTATCAAGCCGTCGAGCTTCCAAATTTTCAAAAGGCCCCCCTGGAATAACTTCCAAAGCTTGTTTGATTATTTTAACGGATTCTCTCATTTCTCCGATTCGTACCAAATAACGAGCTAATGAATCTCCATCTTTTTGCCATTGAATTTGCCAATCCAACTCATCGTAACATTCATGATGATCAACTTTACGAACATCCCATTTTACTCCTGGAGCTCGTGGCATAGGCCCTGATAAACCCCAATTTATGGCTTCTTCTCTACCAATAATACCTACTCCCTCAACTCGTTTCAAAAAGATAGGATTTCGTGTAATAAGTCTTTCATATTCATCCACCTTCGGTAGGAAATAATCACAAAAATCTAAACCTTTATCTACCCAACCGTAAGGCAGATCCGCGGCTACTCCCCCGATACGAAAATAATTATGCATCATTCGCATACCAGTTGCGGCTTCGAATAAATCATATATCATTTCTCTTTCCCTGAAGATGTAGAAGGAAGGAGTTTATGCACCAATATCAGCCATAAAGGGTCCGAGCCATAACAAATGGGAAGCTATGCGACTTAACTCTAGCATAATGATTCTTATATAACTAGCTCTTTTAGGCACCTGAATATTGGTCAATCTTTCTGGTGCATTTGCTGTTACTGCTTCTGCGAACATAGTAGCTAAATAATCCCATCGTGTGACGTAGGGAAGATATTGGACGACTGTTCTATTTTCAGCAATCTTTTCCATTCCTCTATGTAAATAACCTAATATGGGTTCACAACCAGTAACATCTTCACCATCTAAGGTAACAATAAGTCGAAGAACACCATGCATTGATGGATGATGAGGGCCCATACTTATTATCATGGGATCTCTCTTTGTAGTGAGCATGGTCGTATGCCGCTCCCCCTCGAATAATTCCAGAAATGAGTAAGAATAAGGAAATTTTCATTCTTCATATTGATATAATTAAAGTGGATGCTTAGCTAAAGATTCTAAAAGATAAATTAACGTTTTTTCAGCCCGCGAATACGTAATTGATTAATCAAATTTTCATAACAGAGTGAATTTTTTTGAGATAGATGAACCAAAAGACGTTCACGTTTTCCTGGGATTTTCCACAAACCTCTCTGAGATGAATAGTCTTTGCCATGTAATTTTAAATGATAGGTAGGTTTCAAAATTCGATTAGTTAAATGGGATATTTGAAACTCAACGGATCCTGTTTGTTTTTCGGGAACCAAAGATGAACGAATCGGTGTATTTTTAGCCATAGGAACAACAATTGCTCCTAAATTAATTATATGATGGACGGAAAAAATAAAAATTTTGGATTGTAGCTAATTAATAGTTTTTTTACAAAAATAAGAGCAAAATTTTCAATATCTTAAGATGTCTATAAAATAGAATAACATCTTTTCAAATATTCTTAAAAACTTGATAAATTCATATAAAATAAAATAAAATAAAATAAACAAGATTCTATTTGAGTAGTGGCAAATAGCACATTCTTTCAAATAGTGATGGATAAATAATAAAAAGGTTCGTAATTTCCATAAAATATAATCCAAATTTTTATTTAAAGAAACCCACCCTGACGGAATGCTATAAATAATGATAAAAATTGTTCATAACCGAAAATACTGAATGAAAAAGAGAAAAAGAATGCAAACATTTTTTCTTTTCTTTTTTTTTTTTTATCAACCGTTTTTTGAGGGATACATACAAATTCTTGACATAGCGAATCGACTTCCATCATTTGTATTAAACCAAAATCTATTCATACAACCCAGATCTTCCAATCGATAGCTGGACCAAAGAGACCGTTTAATCATTTGAGTTTCATTTGCGTTAAATTTTCGATCTTCTTTTATTGGTTCCTCGTAGTTACGTCTATTCTCCCCGGAACAAGAATTAAAATCTGCTCCTTGATTTCCATTTTCCTTTAGATATAAGGAATTCCATATTCCCAATTGTATACGACGTTTCGAAGGTAAAATATCTTCGAGATTAAATGAATCTGAAATAATTATTTTTTCTTTATTCTCAATAACTTTTACGCGTAGTATAGATTCATGGATGAAATCAGATATTCTTCTAAATCTACTTTTAAAATTTAATATAATACTTATCATTTTATACATCAGAATCTCGTCGTATAATACTTCTGGTAAACGATGTCCCAAATCTTTGAATATTTTATTTGTGCCATCCATGCAAGTATAGTTATAAAAAAGAACTATATTTTTCAATATCTTCTCATAGAGAAACCGAAAATTGACTCCTTCAGCTGAATTTACTCCAAATTTAATGATATTCAAAAGATTCGTTGTATTTCCTGCTATTTCCGTTTTCTCTGCTATCTGTTCAGATTTCAAATTCCATCGCTCAATATACTTATGAGATTCTCTTCTCTCAAGTGATCTTTTTTTTGCATAATCGTCTTTGTCTTTCCTTAAAAGAGATCTCTTTGGTTCGTGTATGAAACTAAAGTCACAAGTTGTTAGAAATTCATACATTTCTATAATGTTGAATTTTTTTAGAATCTCTGGATATAGCCATGAGTATAAATTGGAATTTAAATGAATATTTTTTTTCCTATCAATTTTTTTATACTCACTATTCTTTCTATCATTGACTAATTTATATTTACGTATCTTTTGAATACGATCATTAAACACGATTTCTTTTTTTTCATCTTGCCACATTGAAAATCTTTCAATGTCCGAATCTTTTATAGAAGCAAGATAACTATAAGATAAAACATTATATTTGTACCGTTCATTAAGTTTCCCCGTCTCTTTCAGATCCGCAATGAGTTTAGAATAAATCCTTTTTTTATAAGAACGTAAAGATTTATATCTATCAAAATTATCGGAAAAAGAATTTTCTATTTGCCAATGTTCAGTAACCTTATCTCTCCATCTACGTGGTGCAATCTTACGCCATATCCGTAAAGGTACATTACATCGATGAAAACATTGTAACCATTTCTTCCAGTCCTTCTCTTCCAAATCCCGTAGCTTCCTGTAACCAAGTATTCCCTTTTCATTCGAAAAAGCTTCAATATTTTTTTCAATAAAGAGATTTGATATCCGGTGCCTTAAGGATTCCACTGGATAAGAGTTATTCATCGTTCTCATTTGCCATATTTTGTGAAATACATATGCTTGGGATATTAATCCAGTATTCTGACTAGGATGAACTTTGAAATATTCCATTTCTTTACTAGAAATGATTAAATCTTTATTGAAAAATTTATTATACTTCGTTTTTGACCAAGAAATGAAAAATATTATTTTCTTATAAATTGTTGAAAGATCTCTTGTCAATCCCATTCTTAATTGTATTTTGAACCAAATGAGATGAAGAAGAACTACAAAATTTCTATTCATTTCTTTTAAAAGAATCTTGATTAAATAGATCCATTGCTCGATTAATTCCATACTTCTTCTGTGAAAATTCACAATTATTTGATGATTTTGAATTGATATCTTTCTTGATCTCAGTTCTTTCTCATTGCCGGGATACACTCCATTCTTCTCTTTTGAATTAATATTAATTTCTAGTTCATTAGAATGGGTCGTCTGTCCAGTAATTCCTGCAATCTGATTACTTTCCGGGGCTATGAAATCCCTTAATTCTTCAATATTCGTTCGAGCTTTATATCCAGATTGATCTGGAATTGCTGGTGAAAAATTTTCGTTACATTTAGTTGTAATTCCAATTGGTAATTCGTCAATTATTTTACTACTTGTCCCAAAATTTGTTCTGTGTTCATTATCTGGTTCAAGACTAGATATATTATTACTCGTAGTTTTATTGGGCTGAGTATCTAATATTGTTATATCTTTTTTATAAATATTTGATTCTTTTTTTAATGGAAAAAAATTGTTAAAGATTTCTGTAATTTTTTCCAATAAAATATTTATTTTCCATCTTTTTTTCAATCCTCCAATTAAAGGCTTAAAGAAGGAAGGGTTTTTTTTCCTACTGCCAAAGGGTAAATAGGTTTGAAATCCCAAGGCTGTTAAAAAACCATAATCAATTTTTTTATTTTTTGCTATTTGATTTTTTGCTAAACTATATGAATTCGTTTCGAATCCAGGATCACGCCACTTCAAATGAGAAGGATTTATAATTTTTATTTGAAGACCATCTCTATGCCACGAAAATGGTAATTTGTTCACCGAAACTTCGGTACCATCATAAGTGCATCCTATAAAAAATTCTTTATTCCAATCATTCCAATCCTCTGTCCATTCCTGAGTTTGGAATAATAATAGATAACTAATAGTTTTAAATATTATTAATATAGGTAATACTATATATTTTCTAAAGTATAATTGGCTGATTAAAAAAAGACCTCTTGCCCAATGAGCAAGTGGAAAATCAAAACTGTTTGCCGTCGCGAGACGATTAGCTTTTGTTACTACTTTTACAGCAAAAGCCTTTTTCGAAAGAAAGGATATTAATCCTTTCATTTTCTTCTCAGGATGTGCAAAAGTCGGTTTTACATTTACGCCTATTATGCCCGGAGAAGAGAACGTAGTTTTTTTCAATATTCTCAAAAAAAATGGAGAATGCATTTTTAATTGTAACGATTCTTGTAATAAAGCTTTACGTCTTCGAGCACGTATGGATCCTAATATCAGGTTCCGACGAAAATCTGGTTGTGTTGCAAAACTTTTCACAAATATAAATTTTTTATTCTTTTTTCTAATAAAATCTATACTTTTTATTCTGAGGGAACGAATTCCACTGAATGAATTCATAAGATCGAATGCATTGTTTATTAATTTTAAAAATAGAGGTTTTTCTTTTTTAATTTCTCGGAGTTGGGGTTCCTTAAAGATCTGTAATATTTCCGCTATTAAAGGGAAAGAAAGATTTTCTTTTACTCCAGTAAAGTTACCTGAAGATAAATCATCTGTTTGCCAAGCATATTGAAGTTTCCACCATAGAGAATAATCGTCAGTCAAAATACAAGGTGATTTTGGTATTGCAACCCCTTCACGTAATTGTCTATTCAGGAGAGGATCAAACCCTTTGAGGAAAATATCGTTCCCGTGATCGCATAATTTATTCTTTTTTTCAATAACTTTTTCTATTGAAGATCCTTTGTCTAGAGCTCGAATTCTATTTGTTAATTCATTATTCAAATAATCTTTTCCCCGTTTTTCGGTATCAATCCATTCCTTCTGACAAAGATCTTCGAATGACGAAGGAATATCCGAAAGATTGAAATATTCCTTGAAATTTATTTCAAAAATTGACAAACTGGGTGAAGATGTGAAAGATATTCTTTGTCTCCCATCACTCACACACGTGTCAAAAAAATATTGAGACATCTCTGTTTTTATAGGAGTCATCGCCTTGAAATAGAAAAGATCCTCCTCGACATATCGGAATGGTCGGACCCATTTTCGGTAATCGAATAAGATAGTAGGCCACTTTTTTAACCACGATAACTTTTTAGCTTCCTTTTTTTCAAAATTAGAATATATCCTGTTATCAAAAAGAGGTACAGGAGCTCTACCCAAATATAATAGACAGAGAGCTATATAAATGATACGGGAAGTTCGAGCAAAAAGAATCCTTACTAAATAAGAAAGTCTATTATCTGTATCTGAATCGGGTTTTAAAACGGAAATAAATTTGGCCAAAATTCCGGGAAAAATGGAACTACCCAACCACCAGCCATAAAGGCTACTTATTACAAATAAAAATTTATTGCTATAACGGAAAGTAAAGAGTTTAGCTAATCTTGCTAATACAGGACTTGGTAACAGAACAGGATTGAATAATGAAAGGATAATAATATCCAAAAATGTTAATGTTCTTCCTTCATAGACAAATTGAGTATCATCAGATTTCCGAACTATTTTTGCACGCCTAAAATGATAATGAATTATTGGTCTTTTTTCTTTTTGCAATCGGTGACATAAAAGACGATGCCAATAAAATAACATGTACGGTAAAACTAGCAAAGTTATTGCATGAGGTTTCACTAACATGACATAGAGATGCAAATAGTATACTGATAAAATGATTACCAGTTGTCCTACAATTGAAGTTCCAATAGCTAATCTAGCATTAGAATCTTTTCCTAAAAGAAAGGTTCTTACGAGTAAGATCTGAGGAAGACCGATAGGTAATGTTGCAACAAATCCGTAATATAGCCCAAATAGGATCAACGGGCTTGAAACATTTATCCACGGCAATATTTCAATCCGTAATAAAAAAAGTGAAAAATTTTTTTTTGACGTAATAGGATCACCTCCTCAGAAACGGGAGTAGAAAATGGTTATTAATAGCTGCTTTATCCTCTTCGGAGATTATTCTATTATCTCTCTTATTATCTTTCTTACAAGCATATTTTTTTTTTAAAGTATTCGATTCGCCTTGCATTCCCCGTTCACATTTACTGTGGTTCATACGAGTAACAGAAACTCTTTTTGACAAATGTAAATAGTTTGTTTCTACCACACTTTTCTTACTCGAACGATATGGAAAGATTAGTGATACGAAAAGTAACACTAAATTGAATATATGGATTCGATGTGAAGAATTGGAACAAATGATAAATAGAAAGTCGAAGAGCTTGTGTTCTCGATTGGAAAAGATTTCAGTTAACAATCCCAAATTCCATTTTGTCCATAAATTCAATAAATATCTATTCAATAAATATTGATGATCTTTATCCCAACAAGCTTTCTCCCAATGAGGGTTCTGTTGAGGTTTCTGCATCCTCTCCAATAAGAAATATAATCCTTTCGGTATCAATTGTTTTTGCTTATATTTAGGTTTCTTTCCGTTCATACTTCGGTCTCTATTTTCCTCCAAAAAATGAAATGAAATGCCTATGCCTATGATGCGTAATCCTTTATATAATACATAATAATGATGACATGACACAAAGAAAAATTTACATCAAATCAAAATCAATTGAGACAGATTATTAATTATTAATAAGAATATTAATGGAATAGAAAGAATCTTTATTAGTTTTTATTTCGAAACAGAATCATTCACTCCATCATCTTTTTTTTTTCACATACCTTTTAGTCAGTCAGAAAGGGTAGGCAAACGACGGGGGGGCAAAAGGGATTGCTAT